GAATAGCTATTTTGCTTCAATTTCTTTTTTGATAAAAAAAATGAAAGATTTAGTTACGATTAGAAATTGACTTTCTATCTTCAGCCATGGATCCCTTACTCATACTTATTCAATTGGAAGTCTTGGTCCAATTCAAAAATTATGTTTCGCAATTTCATAATCCAACTTTGAAATTTATAAGTGACTCATGGATACAAATCACGAGAATGCGTATTTTTTCTCGACTTTCTCATTGAGAGGTAAAGGATTCAATCCTTTTAAGAAATAAAGTTTTTGATGGGAATATGAATAAACCCGAAAGACCCTTTAACTATTAAAAGGTTAATAGAACGAATCACACTTTTACCACTAAACTATACCCGCTACAATATCATTATTGTATACAAATGGACCTTTTGTCCAACAAGGTAATTGAGCATGATCAAGATAGGATCATCAAAGAATCATCAAAATGAGAGTGTTGAACTTTGGGAGTTCTAAATTTAATGAGATTCGGAAAAGAGGCTTCATTTAATTTAAATGAAATAACTAAAACCTTTTGCTGAAGAAGATAGATACCGATCAAAAAAACACTCAAATTCTAACAGAAAAATCCATTGTGAAAGAATCAAAAGTTTCTTTTTTAGTTCGGAAAATGAAAATGAAATATAACAAGAAAAAGCATGTAAAACATATTTATTCTTTTTGTTGTTGCTTAAATATAAAATATAAAATTATTATATTATATAATAATATAAAACAAAACAAGATAAAACAAAACAAGTATTTTTGTTTTCAAATCAGATAAATCATTATTTATCTATACTTCGTTGGAACAAAAAAAATGGCCCGGCCTGGTCAGTACTTAGCCGGGCCATCAGAATAAGAAGGGCCTTTCAAACAAAACAAAGAGGTCTTCCTTATTTTTCTTTAGTTCGATTGTTGGCACGCCCCTCTTTTAGATACAGGAAATTCCTTATTTGTGGATCTCTCTCTATATATAATAGAATAGAGAAAGAAGAGTAGAGAAAGAAAGATTCCTTACATTATGTATAATATAGTAATTATCTTTTTCAATTGGGAGAGATGGCTGAGTGGACTAAAGCGTCGGATTGCTAATCCGTTGTACGAGTTATTCGTACCGAGGGTTCGAATCCCTCTCTTTCCGTTTCTGTTGATGACTTGATTTATTTATTTAATTTTCCTATTTTAAAAGTATGAGTTAAACGCGTGGAATAGATAAAATCCTAAGAAAATAGGAAAATTAACCAAGAAAAATCCTTTAGATTTTATTCTTCACGTCCAGGATTACGTCCCGGATCATTAGATAAGAATCCAAAGATAAAGAGAGAAACAAAAAATATCACTACGGTATAAACGAAGAGTTTCAGAGTAAGCATTACACAATCTCCAAGATTATTTTTTGGAAAAAAAGAGAATAGATCTTCCATTTTTCTACCACATAGACTATTTTGACACCAAGAAATAAGTTTTTCTAGAAATCAAAATGCATTGTCATAAATCCATTTGTTTTTCATTAACAAAAATTTTCGTTTATATCCAAATTAGATATTGTGGGAGACCCTAAATAGGGTTAGGGTCTTTCACTGGAAAAGGGGTTAAAAATGAGGAAATGGGGGTAAGCCGAATTTATGATTTATGGCGACTATCCAAGCCAAGAATTTCAGTGTGCGAATCGAAGGTTCATACTCTCAAACTTATCTGATTATATCAATTGTTAGGATTTTTTATCGAAGAAATCATGCATTTTCTAGGATATTATTAGTAAGGATCTTATCGAAAACTTACAGCAGCTTGCCAAACAAAAGCTAAGAGAAAAAAAAACAGAGGTATGACTGGCATAACATCTACGATTGGATTCAAAAAAGCATAGGCTTCAGGCAATTTGCCGAAGAAAAAACTACTCGAATAAAGGGCAGAATTAATACAGATCAAACTAACGATATTAAGCATAACAGACATTTTGTTCTTGGAGATAATTGCATTTTGATTGAGTTTTTGATATAAGGAACAAGGAAGAAAGTAAGTAAGGTAGACAAAAAATCCTTCTTTTTCTTTGAACCCACCCAACCAAAAATCCTCCAATTCTCAAAGGAGAATAGAAGAAATCATACTTTCATACAATATCTTAATTGAATTCTATGTAATGATCAATAAATTAAATTGAATTCTATATCTATATGTATCAAAATCCCAGTATCAATCTATTATATAAATATTTGGACTGCAGTTGACAAACAACCAGTACCAATATTATTGTTTCTTCGTGTAGATTATAAATTCAAATGGGGCGTGGCCAAGTGGTAAGGCAACGGGTTTTGGTCCCGCTATTCGGAGGTTCGAATCCTTCCGTCCCAGCGCATATCCATTTTTTTATGCTACATTATTCCCATAGAAAGAGTGAGAGTGGGGGGGTGTATATGAATGAATCCATATTAATTTTAACTAATATGTGTCTCTTCGAATCTCATTAAAAAGAAAGTTCCATAACATATTTATATATGTTATGTTTATATATGTTATGGAGCCGGTGTTTTTTCTTTGAATCTGATTTTCTTTAGGTATTTCGTGTTTGACTCCAATCAAAGATTGGAAATCTATGTAACGATTGAGGGAGAGGGGATTTATCTTATCCCTTTATATTTTATTTATATTTTATTTTATGCACTTTATGACAAGAGTCGATAATAATATTATGCAACCCCATGTTAAAGTTAAACAAAATACAATATATATCATATAATGATATAAAATGAGAAAATGTTTAGCTTATATGGTATATATCGTTCTATTCCAATGACAATAAATTTTTGATTTTTGTGAAAAAGATTTGTACTCCTTAAAATGATATATAACAGTGACAACTCGTCAGTCTATCTGAGAGATACGAAAACCCTTCCCTATTTTTTTCGATTTTTATTTTCGTAATTGTGATATGATATCAGATCAAAAGAATAAAGATTCAAATCTTAACTTACATCATTTTTTTATACATCTCATGTAAAATAAAAAAAATTAGATTGATTTCTTCTTTTCTTTGATCTATTTATTGATTTCAATTAAAATTTAATCAGTGCTGAGTCAATTAAAAAATAAAAATGGATCCTTCTATGAAGATCGAACGTGATTTTGACTGTTCAATTTTATTAAAATTTAATATGTCTAATAATGATGTCTAAATAGGAAACTTTTTTAATTTCAATTTTAAATTTTTTAAATGTTTTTTCAATGATTCCTTCTAAGTGGAATCTTTGAAAAAGTAGCAAATAGTTTAATCTATCCTATTGAATCATTTGAAAATACAGATTCAAAAAGTTATTCGTTTATATATTTCTATTTCGTTCTAGGATCTATATATTATTTATGTATGTTAAAAATGCCATCTTGCTAAAACTTTTTCAGAAAAACAGTTAGTTCTCCCTTATCATATATAGGCGAAAAAGTCTAGATTGTGATGTCTATGGACAGCTAAACCAATGACTATTCATGATTCCATGATTGAATCAATCCCATACTGGTTCCAAATTAGAGGAATGTTATGGTAAAACTTCGTTTGAAACGATGTGGTAGAAAGCAACGTGCGACTTGAAGGACACGATCCATTGTGGATTTTTACATCCATCATTTTCCATTTGTCTAGGAATGAGGGTGCCCTTGACTCGACATTGTTTGTTCTATTACACTTAAACCCTTCATTTTTTTTTTGTTGTAAATAGTCCACGATGGAGCTCGAGTAGAAAGGATTAATTCATTTCTCGGGGGCAAGGATCTAGGGTTAATGCCAATCAATCAATTGGAACAACTTCGTAAATATATCTTCCGTATATAGAAAGAGGAATATAGAAAAAGGATCCAATTGTAGCAAGTTTTCCATTCAAAAGAAAAATTTGTTGGAATTTATCAAACCTTTTCGATTATTCGATTATAAAGTGTATCACGCGGGAATCAACAGGCCATGGGATTCTTTGCTAGAAAGCAATCAAAAAGGGTATGTTGCTGCCATTTTGAAAGGATTCATAAGCACCGAAGTAATGTCTAAACCTAATGATTTAAAATAAGCATAAAGGATCTAAGAACAAGGAAACACCATTTAAATTGTCTCATATAGTATCAATAACTGCATCACACTAAAGAATCCAAATAGAATTTTAAACGAGATAAACAAATGGGGGTAAAGACTACTCATCAATAAATGAAATAGACTAAAGATTTTTCCTTTCAGCTATTTCAGAGTTATCCAACTTGAGTTATGAGTACGAATGGTTTTTCCTTTTCAGGAAGAAAAAAAGACTTAAATAATAGTCGAATTTATTTTATAGGCCCATTTGTCATTTAATTTATTAGAATTGCATACATAGACAAAACTTCGAATCAAATCATTTTTTCTCGAGCCGTACGAGGAGAAAACTTCCTATACGGTTCTAGGGGGGGTATTGTTGATCTACATCTATCCCAATGAGCCGTCTATCGAATCGTTGCAATTGATGTTCGATCCAGAAGAGAAGGAAAAGATCTTAGAAAAGTGGGCTTTTATGATCCAATGAAGAATCAAACTTATTTAAATGTTCCCCTTATTCTATATTTCCTTGAAAAAGGTGCTCAACCCACGGGAACTGTTCAGAATCTTTTAAAAAAAGCGGAAGTTTTTAAGGAACTTTCGTCTAATCAAATGAAATTCAATTAAAGAAATACCAGGGGGGGGAGCAGTTTGTATATAACTTTGTATAATTTTTTTGTACTTATTTTTTTTATTTCCCCCCCTTTTCTGCTGTATTCGTATTTATTTAGGATTGTTTCCGTTAAATTGGATGGTCTAAAATGACAGATAAAACCTCAGTTTATTGATCTACTAAATATAAAATTCGGACATTTCCTTCAATTGTGTGGTTTTTTTTGCAGCTCAACTACCCATCAAGGAATCCATTTTGCTTATTCCACTTAGATTCATGAAATACATTATGGACTAAAAAACCCGGAAATTTTTTTAATTCTTCTTTTTTGATTCTTTCAGTTATCTTTTTTTTATCTAAATTAGATATATAGTGTCAATCCAAGACAATTTTGAATATTATTGCATTGTTAAATTGCAATTCAAAGAATTGAAAAAAAAAATTCAATGCAATTTATTTTTTCCACTGTATTCTTTTCTCAACATTTATATTGACAACAGTGTATCGAACAAATATAATTCATCGTGATAAGCGAACCGGGTCTATTTATTTCCGTCCCATAGGTTTTTACTTTACCTTATTCAAATTCAAACGATGCTTTCTTCGATACAAGAGGTTTTTTTGATTGAATTAAAGGGTAGATAACATAAGAGATGCTCTATAAATTTTTTAAATTTGGTATATATATATTTTTTTATCTGAGAATTTCTTGTATTTTCATCTAATCAATTTCTTTTTATGTTTCGAATCCATTATAAAATTTGTTTTTTTATATTTGTTAGCTCAACGGTTTGATTAACTTATATAATATCCTTTCCTTTTGTTTCAATTTAATTGAATTTGATTCTGATTGTATCTATACACTCTTTGTTGAAGATTTTTGTTGAAGGTTGAAGTTTTATTTAATTTATATTTTCTTCGGGTTGCTAACTCAACGGTAGAGTACTCGGCTTTTAAGTGCGGCTAGAATCTTTTACACATTTGGATGAAGTGAGGAATTCGTCCATACCATTGGTAAAGTTTGGAAGACCGCGACTGATCCTGCAAGGGAATAAATGGAAAAAAGAGCATGTCGTATCAATGGAGAGTTCTGAGGATATTTCATCCTTATCGGATCGGTATAAAACCTTGTTCGAATTCTTGGAACGAAACAAAATAAAGTAAAGTAGGGTCAAATGAATAAATGGATAGGGGCCCTATGGCTTCAATTAATTATAAAAAAGAAAAAGCAACCAGCTTCTGTTCTTAATTTGAATAATTTCCCGATCTAATTAGACGTTAAAAATAGATTAGTGCCTGATAGGGGAAGGACTTCTCCCCCACGAGTGGATTCTATATTTTTTTAATGAATCCTAACTATTGGCATTCTCGATTATGGAATGAAGATGCGTGTGTAAAAGAAACAGTATATTGATAAAGAAAGTTTTTTCCGAAATCAAAAGAGCGATTAGGTTGAAAAAATAAAAGATTTCTAGCCATCTTATTATCCTATAATATAGACGAATTAAATGAAATGAATGGAAAAAGGAGAGGGTAGAGAATCTGCTGATAAGTTTACCTATCCCCGAGGTATCTATTCTTACTAGAATACCTTGTTTTGACTGTATCGTACTATGTATCATTTGATAACCCCCAAAATATTCTACTTTTGATTCAAATCGAATTTCAAATGGAGGAAAGCCAAAGATATTTACAGCTAGAGAGATCTCAACAACACGACTTCCTATATCCACTTATCTTTCAGGAATATATTTATGCATTTGCTTATGATCGTGGTTTCAGTAGATCCAGTTTGTCGGAAAATCCGAGTTATAACAATAAATCTAGTTTACTGATTGTGAAACGGTTAATTACTCGAATGTATCAACAGAATCATTTTATTATTTATTATCCTAATGATTCTAATCAAAATACATTTTGGGCGCGCAGAAATAATTTGTATTCTACAATCATATCAGAGGGTTTTGCTTTTATTGTAGAAATTCCATTTTCTCTAGGATTAATATATTGTCTAGAAGGGAAAAATAAAAAGATAGTCAAATCTCAGAATTTACGATCAATTCATTCAATATTTCCCTTTTTAGAGGACAATTTTTCACATTTAAATTTTGTATTAGATATACTAATACCCCAGCCTGTTCATGTGGAAATCTTGGTTCAAACTCTTCGCTGTCGGGTAAAGGATGCCTCTTCTTTGCATTTATTACGATTCTTTCTCAACGAGTATTGTAATTCGAAGAGTCTTATTACTCCACAGAAAGCCAGTTCCTCTTTTTCAAAAAAAAATAAAAGATTGTTCTTATTTTTATATAATTCTCATCTATGTGAATACGAATCTATTTTCGTCTTTCTACGTACTAAATCTTCTCATTTACGATCAACATCTCTTGGAGTTCTTCTTGAACGAATATATTTTTATGGAAAAATAGAACGTGTTGTGAACATCTTTGTTAAGGTTAAGGATTTTCAGGCGAACCTACGGTTGGTTAAGGAACCTTGCATGCATTATATTAGGTATCAAAGAAAATCCATTCTGGCCTCCAAAGGGACGTCTCTTTTCATGAATAAATGGAAATCTTACCTTGTCGCTTTTTGGCAATGGCATTTTTCGCAGTGGTTTCATCCAAGAAGGATTTATATAAATCATATATACAATCATTCCCTTGAATTTTTGGGCTATCTTTCAAATGTGCGAATGAACCCTTCAGTGGTACGGAGTCAAATTATAGAAAATTCATTTCTAATCAATAATGCTATTAAGAAAGTCGATACCCTTATTCCCATTATTCCTCTGATTGCGGCATTGGCTAAAGCTAAATTTTGTAACGTA